TAAAATTATATTTATTATAAAAATTATTAAAGATGGTTTAAAAATTTATTATATATATATATAAATAATTTATATAATTAATATATATATATATAAATAAATAAATTTAATTTATTATTTAATTTAATAATAAATTAAGTTATATTTAAATTAATTATAATTTATATAATATATTTTTATTTAAATGAACTGTATTCTGATTATAATTAAATTAATTTTTAATATAAATATTATGAAAAAAAATAAGAGAAATTAATAAAAATTTATTAATTTATATTAAATAAATAATATAAAAAAAAAAAAAAAAAAATCTATGTAAAAAATAATAAGATATAATAAAATAATTATATTTTTGAAAATTTATTATAAATTTATTTTACATATAAATTTTAGTGTGTGATTTTAATTATTTAAATAATAATTAATTCAAATTATAAAAGTAGTAATTAATATTAAAAATTTAAGAAATTAAGATTTAGTAATATAAAAATTAATAACTAATTTTGTGCCAGCAGTTGCGGTTAAACAAAAGTTAAATTAAATTATTTCAGTTTATAATAAATAAATATTTTATTAAAATAAATATTAAATTATTAAGTGAAATTTTAATTTAATTAAATTTTATTTAATTATTATGATTTAATAAATTTTAATATAAACTAGGATTAGATACCCTATTATTAAAAATTTAAATTATAATACTAAAATAGTAAATAATAATTTATTGAAACTTAAATAATATGGCGGTATTTTAGTTCATTTAGAGGAATCTGTCTAATAATTGATAATCCACGAATAAATTTACTTAATTTATAATTTTGTATATCATTGTTAAAAAAATATTTTTTAGTAAAAATAATATTTAAATTTTATTATAAAAAATTAAATCAGATCAAGATGCAGAATATAATTAAGAATATGATGGATTACATTAAATATATTTAAATGAATAATTTTATTGTAAAATAAATTTGAAGGTGGATTTAAATGTAATTTTATTTAATTTATTAAAATGATTAATAATTAAAATATGTACATATTGCCCGTCACTTTCATTTAAAAATTGAAATAAGTCGTAACAAAGTAGAGGTACTGGAAAGTGTTTCTAGAAAGAACAAATTAGAGCTTGTTAAAGTATTTCATTTACATTGAAAAGAAATTAAAAATTAATTAATTTGAGGGGTAAAATTAATAAATTATAATTAATAAAAAAAATTTTAATATTAAAAATAAATAAATGGGGGTTTAAGTATTTTTAATAGAAAAAATTAATATTTTTATAGTTAAATATTACTGTAAAGGAATGTTATAAATAAATGAAAAAAATTAATTAAAAAGTAAATTTAATTTATTGTATCTTGTGTATCAGAGTTTATTAAATAATAATAATTTATTTAAATAAATCTCGAATTTAAAAGAGTTAATTAATTAAAAAATTTAATGTTGTATAATTATTTTTAATAATTAATTAGAAATGAAATGTTAATCGTTTTTAAATATATCTAGTTTTTTTAGAAAAAAATTTAATTTAAAATTAAAATAATTTTATAATTATTTGATTAATTATAAAAATTTAAAATTTAATATTTTAGGGGATAAGCTTTAAATTAAAAATTTATAATTAAAATAATTAAAATTAAAATTTTTAATATTTATATTGTTTAAAAATTATAATTTGTTATAAAAAATTTTAATAAAAAATAAAATTTAAATTAAAAATTTAAATTTTTATAAAAAAATAATTTATAATTTAATAAAGTTAGTAATAATGATAAAATTAGTATAATAAATTAATAAAAATAAAAATTTATTAAAAATTAAATTAAAGGAATTCGGCAAAAATTTATGTTCACTTGTTTATCAAAAACATGTCTTTTTGGTTATAATTTAAAGTCTAATCTGCCCACTGATGTTAAAAATTAAAGGGCTGCAGTATATTGACTGTACAAAGGTAGCATAATCATTAGTCTTTTAATTGGAGACTTGTATGAAAGATTTGATGAGATATAAACTGTCTCTATATTAAATTTAGAAGTTAATTTTTTAGTTAAAAAGCTAAAATAAAATTAAAAGACGAGAAGACCCTATAGAGTTTTATATTTTATTTTTTTTTTTATATTTGTATATAATTAATTAAAAAAGGAAATAAAATATTTTGTTGGGGTGATAGAAAAATTTAATAAACTTTTTTTAAATTATAACATAAATAAGTGAATTATTGATCCATTATTAATGATTAAAAGAAAAAATTACCTTAGGGATAACAGCGTAATATTTTTTTTTAGTACAAATAAAAAAAAAAGTTTGCGACCTCGATGTTGGATTAAGATAAAATTTAAATGCAGAAGTTTAAAATTTTGATCTGTTCGATCATTAAAATCTTACATGATCTGAGTTCAAACCGGTGTGAGCCAGGTTGGTTTCTATCTTTAATTAATATAAATATTTTAGTACGAAAGGATTAAATATTTAAAATAATTTTATTTATTTGAATATTATTAAATGAAAATAGATTTTAAACTATTTTGGCAGAAAATTGTAATGATTTTAGAATTCATATATATATATATATTTATAAGTTATATATAAATAGTATATGATGTTAATAGATTTATTAAATATTTTTGTTGGTATATTGATTTTAATTGTAGGGGTTTTAATTGGGGTTGCTTTTTTAACTTTATTAGAGCGAAAAGTTTTAGGGTATATTCAAATTCGTAAAGGTCCTAATAAAATAGGTTATTTGGGTATTTTACAGCCTTTTTGTGATGCTATTAAATTATTTTCTAAAGAACAGGTTTATTTAAATTATTCAAATTATTTAGTTTATTATTTTTCTCCTATTATAAGATTTATTTTGTCTTTAATAATTTGAATATTAATTCCTTATATATTTAATATAATTATATTTAATTTAGGTATCTTATTTTTTTTGTGTTGTACAAGAATTGGAGTTTATACATTAATAATTGCTGGTTGGTCTTCAAATTCTAATTATTCATTATTGGGGGGTTTACGAGCAGTTGCTCAGACTATTTCTTATGAAGTTAGAATATCTTTAATTATAATATCTAGAATTATTTTAGTAATAGATTTTAATTTAATGAATTTTTTTAATTATCAATTTATAATTTGATTTATTTTTTTAATAATACCTTTAAGATTGTGTTTTTTATCTTCTTTAATAGCTGAAACTAATCGAACTCCTTTTGATTTTGCTGAAGGAGAAAGAGAATTAGTTTCTGGGTTTAATATTGAGTATAGAAGAGGTGGATTTGCTTTAATTTTTTTATCAGAATATTCTAGAATTTTATTTATAAGTTTATTATTTGTTATTTTATATTTAGGTGGTTATAATTTAACATTTTTTTTTTATTTAAAATTGGTTTTTTTATCTTTTTTTTTTATTTGGGTTCGTGGAACTTTACCTCGTTATCGTTATGATAAACTAATATATTTATGTTGAAAAAGATATTTACCTGTATCTTTAAATTTTTTATTATTTTATATAGGATTAAAAATATTTTTAGGTTATTAAATAATTTTAGTATAAATTAATAGAATAAATTATTCTTTCTTAAGTTTTCAAAACAAATGCTTTATATACAAGCTCATTAATTAAATTATTATAAAAAAATTAAATTATCTCATATTTTATTTAATATTGGGTTAATAATAAAATAAGAAAAATATAAAATTGTTAATAATTGTCCTGTAATAATATAAGGAGCTTCAACTGATCGTGCTCCAATTCAAGTTAGTAGAATAATAATGACAATTAAAAATCAAAATAAAATTTGATTTATAGGATAAAATTGGATACCTTGAATTTTTTTATTAAATGTAAATGGTAAAATAATTAAAATTAAAATAGATATAACTAATGCAATAACTCCTCCTAATTTATTAGGAATAGATCGTAAAATTGCATAAGCAAATAGAAAATATCATTCAGGTTGAATATGAATTGGGGTTACAAGAGGATTAGCTGGAATAAAATTATCTGGATCACCTAATAAATAAGGATTTGTTAATGAAAGTAAAATTAAAGCTAAGATTAAAATAATAAATCCAATTAAATCTTTGAATACATAAAATGGGTGAAATGGGATTTTATCTAAATTTCTATTAATTCCTAGGGGATTATTAGATCCTGTTTGATGGAGGAATAATAAATGAATTATTACTAATATTATAATAATAAAGGGAAATAAGAAGTGAAATGTATAAAATCGAGTTAAAGTTGCATTATCTACAGCAAATCCACCTCAGATTCAATTTACTAATATTGTTCCTAAGTAAGGAATAGCTGATAAAAGATTAGTAATAACTGTTGCTCCTCAAAATGATATTTGTCCTCAGGGTAAAACATATCCTATAAATGCTGTAGCTATTAATAAAAATAAAATAATAACTCCTACTATTCACGTATATTTTAAATTAAATGATTCATAATAAATTCCTCGGCCAATATGTAAATAAATACAAATAAAAAAAAAAGAAGCTCCATTAGCATGTAAAGTTCGAATTAATCAACCGTAATTAACATTTCGGCAAATATAATTTACTCTATAAAAAGCTAGTTCGATATTAGCTGTATAATATATAGTTAAAAATAATCCTGTAATAATTTGGATTATTAAACATAATCCTAATAATGATCCAAAATTTCATCATGAGGAAAAGTTAGAGGGGGAAGGTAAATCAATAAGAGAATTATTAATAATTTTAATAATAGGGTGATTTTTTCGAATTGGAAAAAATATATTTATCATTTGTTATATATATATATATATATATAAGTTAAATATTAGATCGTAAAGGTCCAAAAAAAATATTAGTAATTTTTACTACTGCAATAAGAGTGATAAATAAATAAATAATTATTATTAAAGTTAATATATAAGTTTGTTCGTTATATAATTTTGATAAATTAAAATTAAATTCATTATTAAAAAATAAAAATAAGTTAAAGAAGTTATTTATTTCATCATTAAATGAGAAATTTATTCAAAATAAATTATTTTTAAAGAAATATCTAATAATAAATAGGGTGAATAGGTAAAAAATAAATCTTTTATTAAATGGAGAAATTTTAAATAGTTCATTAGAAGCAATTCTTGAAACATAGATAAATAAAACTAATAATCCTCCTAAAAAAATTAAAAATAAAATATATGAAAATCAATAAGTATTAATTAGTATGCTTGATAAAAGACATATAAAAAGAGTTTGAATTAAAATTATTAATCCTATAGAAAATGGGTGATTAAGAAAAAATATAAAAATTGATGTAAAAATTAAAGAAAGTGATAAAAATATTTTAATAATTTCAAAGAGTAGTTTAATTAAAATAATAATTTTGGAGATTATTGATAAAGATATTCTTTTTCTTTGAAGTTTTTAAAGAAATTTCTTATTTTTGATTTACAAGACCAAGGTTTTTAATAAACTATAAAAACAAATGATAATAAATATATGATTGGTGATTTTTTTAATATTTTTATTTGGGAATATAATTTTTGTTTCGAAACATAAGCATTTACTTATTGTTTTATTAAGATTAGAATTTATAGTATTAAGAATTTTTTTTTTTTTAATAATATATTTAATAATATTAGATTATAATATATATATATTAATAGTTTTTTTAGTTTTTTCAGTTTGTGAGGGTGCTTTAGGTCTTTCAATTTTAGTTTCTATAATTCGAACTCATGGAAATGACTATTTCCAAAGATATAATTTAATTTAAATGATAAAATTTTTATTACTGATTTTATTTATAATTCCTTTATGTTTTAAAAAAAATATGTTTTGAATGGTTCAATTTATTATTATAATAATAATAATAATATTTATAAATTTAACTTTAAATATTATAAATTTTTCTAATTTAAGTTATATATTAGGTTGTGATATAATTTCTTATGGTTTGATTTTATTAAGAATTTGAATTAGAGGTTTAATAATTATAGCGAGAGAAGGATTATATAAAAGAAATTTTTATGAAAAATTTTTTTTATTAAATATTATTATATTATTAATTATATTATATTTAACTTTTAGAGTAATAAACTTATTTATATTTTATTTATTTTTTGAGGGGAGATTAATTCCTACATTGATATTAATTATTGGGTGAGGATACCAACCAGAACGAATTCAAGCTGGTATATATTTATTATTTTATACTTTATTTGTTTCTTTACCTTTATTATTAGGGATTTTTTTTATTTATGGAAAAATAAGAAGAATAATAATATATTTTATAAAATTTTATGATTATAATATATTATTATTATATATTAGAATAGTAATAGCTTTTTTAGTAAAAATACCTATATATTTTACTCATTTATGATTACCTAAAGCTCATGTAGAAGCCCCTGTTTCTGGGTCGATAATTTTAGCTGCTATTATATTAAAATTGGGGGGTTATGGATTATTGCGAGTTTTAGTTATTTTACAAAAAATTAATTTAAAAATAGGATTTATTTGAATTATTATTAGATTAATTGGGGGTTTATATATTAGATTAAAATGTTTTTGTCAGATTGATATAAAATCTTTAATTGCTTATTCATCAGTTGCTCATATAAGTATAGTGATTGGTGGGATTATAACTATAAATTATTGGGGATTCATAGGAGCTTATATTTTAATAATTGGTCATGGATTATGTTCTTCTGGAATATTTTGTTTATCAAATATTAATTATGAACGTTTAGGTAGACGAAGATTATTTTTAAATAAGGGGATAATAAGATTTATGCCTTCTATAAGAATATGATGATTTTTATTTATATCATCAAATATAGCTGCTCCCCCATCTTTAAATCTAATAGGTGAAATTAGTTTAATTAATAGTTTAGTAAGTTGATCTTGATTAAGAATAATTATATTAATAATAATTTCTTTTTTTAGAGCTGGTTATAGATTATATTTATATTCATATACTCAACATGGAAAATATAATTTAGGGGTTTATAGATTTTATGGGGGAGTATCTCGAGAATATTTAATATTAATATTACATTGATTGCCTTTAAATATATTAATTTTAAAGGTTGATTATAGAATAATTTGATTTTACTTAAATAATTTAAATAAAATATTGATTTGTGGTATCAAAAATGTGAATATATTCATTTTAAGTTATTAATAAATATTCTCTTTGTTTTATTAGATTTTTTTTTTTATTTTTTTTTATATTAATAAATTTTTTTATAATAATTTATTTTATTATAAATAATATAGTAATAATATTAGAATGGGAAATTATTTCTTTTAATTCTATAAATATTGTAATATCTATTTTATTGGATTGAATATCTTTATTATTTATAATATTTGTTTCTTTAATTTCTTCTTCTGTTATTTTTTATAGAAAGAGATATATAAGTTCAGATTTAAATTTAAATCGTTTTATTATTTTAGTTTTATTATTTGTATTTTCTATAATTTTATTGATTATTAGACCTAATATAATTAGTATTTTTTTAGGTTGAGATGGTTTAGGGTTAGTTTCTTATTGTTTAATTATTTATTACCAAAATATGAAATCTTATAATGCAGGTATATTAACAGCTTTATCAAATCGTATTGGGGATGTTATAATTTTAATATTAATTTCTTGAATAATAAATTATGGTAGATGAAATTATATTTTTTATTTAGATTTTATATTTAATGATTATTCTATAAAGGTAATTGGTATTTTAGTTATTTTAGCTGCTATAACTAAAAGAGCTCAAATTCCTTTTAGATCTTGATTACCTGCTGCTATGGCTGCTCCTACTCCTGTTTCTGCTTTAGTACATTCTTCAACTTTGGTTACTGCTGGGGTTTATTTATTAATTCGTTTTAATAATTTATTAGTTGATATATATATATTAAAGTTATTATTATTATTATCTGGTTTAACAATATTTATAGCTGGTATTTGTGCTAATTATGAATTTGATTTAAAAAAAATTATTGCTTTGTCAACATTAAGACAATTGGGGTTGATAATAAGAATTTTAAGAATGGGGTATGGTGATTTGGCTTTTTTTCATTTATTAACTCATGCTATATTTAAAGCTTTATTATTTATATGTGCTGGTGTAATTATTCATATAATAAGAGATAATCAAGATATTCGTTTAATGGGGGGTATTAGAATATATATTCCATTAACTTCTTTGTGTATAAATATTTCTAATTTAGCTTTATGTGGAATTCCTTTTTTGGCGGGTTTTTATTCTAAGGATATAATTTTAGAGGTAGTAAGAATAAGAAATTTGAATTTATTTATTTATTATTTATACTTTATTTCTACGGGTTTAACAATATTTTATACTTTTCGTTTACTTATATATTTGATAATTAATGATTTTAATTTATTGTCTATTTATAATTTATATGATGAAGATTTTATTATATTGAGGGGGATATTTTTATTATTAATAATAAGTTTAGTTTCTGGTAGATTTTTAAGATGAATAATTTTTTCTTATCCTTATATAATTTATCTTTCTTTTAATATAAAAATAATAGTAATTTATGTAAGTTTATTAGGGGCTTTAATAGGATTTTTTATTAGAAATATAAAAATTTATTCTATTAATAAATTTTTAATAACTTATAATTTAAGAATATTTTTAACTATTATATGATTTATACCTGGATTATCTACATATATAATAAATTATAGTTTTTTAAATTTAGGTCAGGGATTATTAAAAAATATTGATATAGGTTGAGGGGAAGTTTATAAGAGACAAGGAATTTATAATATTATTAAAAATTATTCTATTATTTTTTATGTTTATCAAATAAATAATTTTAAAATTTTTTTATTTAGATTTGTTTTATGAATAATAATTTTTATTTTTATATTAATTTTATAATTTAAATAGCTTAATTAGAGTATAATATTGAAGATATTAGGGTGATTAATAAATCTTTAAATATATATATATATATATATATATATATATATATATATATTTATAAAACTATATTAAACTATATAAACTATATAAACTATATAAACTATGTAATTTATGTAAATATTATAAAAAGAAATATTAATGATTTTAATCACTAAGAATTAAGTTAGCAGCTTAATAAAATATATTTCTAATTGGAATTTATATTCAATTTTATCATTAACAGTGATATACCTCTAATTTGGTTTCAATTAATAAATAAGGAGTAATTTACTCTATCTTTTAGGTCGAAACTAAATGCATAATTGCTTCTTATTTAAGATAAATTGATTTCAATATTTTTTGAATGCAAATCAAATGTTTTATTTAAAACTATAATCCTTATATATATATATAAATTAATTTGTTAATTGGTTCAATTTAATATATTTTGATTTCATTCATGATATAAACCAATTAATAATATAATAATAAAAAAAAATCTAGTTTTATATCAAATTATAAAATTAACTGTTATAAATGTTGGGATTAAGGGGAAAATAAGTGCAATTTCTACATCAAAAATTAAAAAAATTATTGTGATAAGAAAAAAGTGAAGAGAAAATGGAATTCGAGCTAAGCATTTAGGGTCAAATCCACATTCAAATGGAGAACATTTTTCTCGGTCAAGAAGAGATTTTTTTGAAATAATAAATGAAATTATTATTATTAAATTTGAAATTATTATTATTATTAAGGTTAAAATTAGTAATATGATAATTATTTATATTAAAATTATTAAACTTTTTGATTGGAAATCAAATATACTAAATATATTATATAAATAATTAATTTCCTCATCAATAAATAGAAATGTAAAGGAATAATCAAACTACATCTACGAAGTGTCAATATCATGCTGCTGCTTCAAATCCAAAATGATGTGATTTAGAGAAATGATTATTTAAGTGTCGGATAAAACATGTTAATAAAAAAATTGTTCCGATAATTACATGAAGACCGTGGAATCCTGTTGCTATAAAAAAGGTTGATCCATAAATTCTATCGGCAATAGTAAATGGAGCTTCAATATATTCATAAGCTTGTAAAATTGTAAAATAAATTCCTAAGATAACAGTAATAAATAAACTTTGAGATGTTTGAGTAAAGTTATTTTCTATAAGAGCATGATGAGCTCAAGTTACGGTAATTCCTGATGTAATTAAAATAATTGTATTTAATAGAGGAATTTGAAATGGATTAAATGGAATAATTCTTAAAGGTGGTCATATAGCTCCAATTTCAACATTTGGGGATAAACTTCTATGGAAAAATGCTCAAAAAAATGAAATAAAGAAAAAAATTTCTGAGATAATAAATAAAATTATTCCTCATCGTAATCCATTTGATACTAATAAGGTGTGTTTCCCTTGGTATGTTCCTTCTCGGCATACATCTCGTCATCATTGATATATGGTTAATAATACAATTAAATATCCTAAAATTAATAGATTTATATTAAAATTATGAAATCATTTAATTAATCCTGTAACTAAAGTTATAACTCCAATAGCACCTGTAAGAGGTCATGGTCTATAATCTACTAAATGATATGGGTGGTTTTGATTTATTGACATTAATTAACTTCTCTAGAATATAATGTGCTAAGAATAGTGATTACATAGGCTTGAATTACTGCTACGGCAGATTCTAAAACTAATAATAAAATTTGAATAAAAATTAAAATAATTAAAAAATAATTTGATATATTATTCCCAGTATTACTTAATAGAGTTAATAATAAATGTCCTGCAATTATATTTGCTGTTAAACGAACTGCTAATGTTCCTGGTCGGATAATATTACTAATTGTTTCAATTAAAACTATAAATGGTATAAGAATTGTGGGTGTACCTTGAGGGATTATATGAATAAATATATGTTGTGTGTTATTAATTCAACCATAAATTATAAATCTTAATCATAAAGTTAATGAAATAGATAATGAAATATTTAAATGACTAGTTCTAGTAAAAATATAAGGAAATAATCCTAAAAAATTATTAAATAATACAAAAAAAAAAAGTGAAATAAAAATAAATGTTGATCCTTTAAATCTATTATTTCCTAATAAAGTTTTAAATTCATTATGTAATTTATTAGAAATAAAGTTTCATATAATGAAATGTCGATTAGGAATAAATCAAAAAGAATACGGAATAAATATTAAACCTATAAAAGTTCTGATTCAATTTAGGGGTAAATTAAAAATATTAGTTGAAGGATCAAAAATTGAAAATAAATTATTTATCATTTTCAAGTTTGATTATTATATATTTTATTTATTTTTAAGTTATTTATTTTAATTATTTTATAATTAAAAATATAAAAATTTATTATAATAAATATTAAAAAAATACAAATAAAAAAAATAAAAAAAAAAATTCAGTTAATTGGTATTATTTGAGGGATAAAAGAATATTACTTTGGTAATAATTTAAATTTGACATATTTATGTTATAAATTAACTAATTCTTTCATTAGAGATATATGCTAATTTATCATAAAGTGGTTTAAGAGACCAATACTTGCTTTCAGTCATCTAATGAATAATTATTAATTCAGTTAATAAAGTTTTTAATTGAAATTCTCTCAATTACAATCGGTATAAATCTGTGATTGGCTCCACAAATTTCTGAACATTGTCCAAAAAAAATTCCTGGTCGATTAATAAAAAATCTTGTTTGATTTAATCGACCAGGATTAGCATCAACTTTAACTCCCAATGAAGGAACTGTTCAAGAATGAATTACATCAGTAGCGGTAATTAAAATTCGAATTTGATTGTTTATAGGTAAAATTACTCGGTTATCTACATCTAAAAGACGAAAATTATTAATATTTTCAGTTGAATTAATTATATAAGAATCAAATTCTACATTATTAAAATCTGAATATTCATAACTTCAATATCATTGATGACCAATTGATTTTAGTGTAATTAAAGGATTATTAAGTTCATCTAAAAGATAAAGTAAGCGAAGGGAAGGTAAAGCAATAAAAATTAAAGTAATAGCAGGTAAAATTGTTCAAATTAATTCGATTATTTGATTTTCAAGTAAAAATCGATTAATATATGAGTTAAAAAATAAATTTAATATTAAATAACCAACTAAAATTGTAATTATAATTAAAATAATTAATGTATGATCATGAAAAAAGATAATTTGTTCTATTAATGGTGATGCTCTGTTTTGATAATTTAAGTTAGATCATGTTGCCATTTCTAAAAAAAGGATAAAACCTTTATAAATGGGGTTTAAATCCATTACATATAATCTGCCATATTAGAAGTTACTTAAAATTGGTAATTCATTATAGGAGTGTTCTGATGGGGGAAGATTTTGGTATCATTCAATAGAAGATGGTATGTTTAAGGGGAATAAAATAATACGTTGATTAATTATGGATTCTCAGATAATAATAATAATTATTATTATAGAAATAAGAGAAATATATGAACCAAATGAGGAAATAATATTTCAAGATACAAATCTATCTGGATAATCAGAATAACGACGAGGTATACCTGCTAAACCTAAAAAATGTTGGGGGAAGAATGTTAAATTTACTCCAATAAATATGGAAATAAATTGAATTTTTAATAAATAATTATTTATTATTAATCCAGTAAATAATGGATATCAGTGAATAAATCCTCCTATAATAGCAAAAACTGCTCCTATAGATAAAACATAATGAAAATGAGCTACTACATAATATGTGTCATGAAGTGTAATATCAATAGATGAATTAGCTAATACAACTCCAGTTAATCCCCCTACTGTAAATAAAAAAATGAATCCTAATCCTCATAATATAGAAGGTCTGTAATTAATTTGTGTTCCATGTAATGTTGCTAATCAGCTAAAAATTTTAATTCCTGTTGGTACTGCAATAATTATAGTTGCTGAAGTAAAATAAGCTCGAGTATCAATATCTATACCTACGGTAAATATATGGTGAGCTCAAACAATAAATCCCAATAATCCAATTGCTATTATAGCATAAATTATACCTAAACATCCAAAAGTTTCTTTTTTTCCTCTTTCTTGAGAAATAATGTGGGAAATTATACCAAATCCCGGTAAAATTAAAATATAAACTTCAGGATGTCCAAAAAATCAGAATAAATGTTGGTATAAAATTGGATCACCTCCTCCGGCTGGATCAAAAAATGAAGTATTAATATTACGATCTGTTAAAAGTATTGTAATAGCACCTGCTAATACGGGAAGAGAAAGAACTAATAATAATGCTGTAATTCCTACTGCTCAAACGAATAAAGGTATTTGATCAAATGATATATTATTAATTCGTATATTAATTATTGTTGTAATAAAATTAATAGCACCTAAAATAGAAGAAATTCCTGCTAAATGTAAAGAAAAAATTGCTAAATCTACTGAAGATCCTCTGTGTGCAATATTAGATGATAGTGGGGGGTACACTGTTCATCCTGTTCCTGCTCCATTTTCTACGATTCTTCTAGAAATTAATAAAACTAATGAGGGGGGTAATAATCAAAATCTTATATTATTTATTCGGGGGAAAGCTATATCTGGGGCTCCCAATATTAGAGGTACAAGTCAATTACCAAATCCTCCTATTATAATTGGTATAACTATAAAAAAAATTATAATAAAAGCATGAGCTGTAACAATAGTATTGTAAATTTGATCGTCTCCAATTAATGATCCTGGATTCCCCAGTTCAGTTCGAATTAATAAACTTAATGAAGTTCCTACTATTCCTGCTCAAATACCAAAAATAAAATATAATGTACCAATATCTTTATGATTTGTTGAAAATAATCATTTTCGCTAAATAAAATGGCTGAGTTTAATAAGCGATAAATTGTAAATTTATTAACGAGAAATTTCTCTTTTATTAGCTTTATATTCAATTATGATTTGAAATTGCAAATTTTAAGGTGTAAATAATTTACTAAGGCTTAAAGAAATTTCTTTATAAATAATTTTGAAGATTATTAGTTTAATTTAACTTAAAACCTTAAAAAAAAAATAAGGTTCTAATAATTATACCTAATAAGGAAATAAATCTTGAAATATTAATAAAAATTATAAAATTATTTTTAATAAAAATTTTATATCATTTTAATTTAATTGAATAAAATATAAAAGATGAATAAATAATTCGAATATAAATAAATAGTATAATTAATCTAGATATTACAAAAATAAAAGAAATAATAAATAAATTATTTAATAGAAGATAATTAATAATTAATCATTTGGGGAAAAATCCTAAAAATGGGGGTAACCCCCCTAAGGATAAAAAATTAATTAAAATTGAAAATTTAATAGAAAAATTTAAGTTTAAATTAAATAATTGATTAACATAAAAAATATTAATAATATAAAATAAAAAACATATAATAAAAATAAATATTGAATATAATAAAAAATATAATATTCATAAATTTTCTCTAATTGATAAAGCTGATAATATTCATCCTAAATTATTAATTGAAGAAAAAGCTATTAATTTTCGTAATGATGTTTGATTAAATCTTCTAATAGTTCCAATTAAAACATTAAAAATTATAATTAAAAATAAAAATTTTAAATTTATATAATAAGATAATAAAATTATTGGGGAAATTTTTTGTCATGTCATTAAGATAAAACAATTTAATCATGATAATCCTTCTATAATATTGGGGAATCAAAAATGAAAGGGGGTAGAACCTATTTTTATTAATAAGGATGAATTAATAAGAATAGAAATAATATAGTCATTAAAAAAGTTTTTTAATAATAATAAATTAATTAAAATTGAAAATAAAAAATTAATAGATGCAATAGATTGAGTTAAAAAATATTTTAATGATGCTTCTGAATTTAGAAGATTATTGGGGTTTGATATTAGGGGGATAAATCTTAATAAATTAATTTCTAAACCAATTCAACATCCTAATCATGAATTTGATGAAATAGAGATTAATGTTCTAAAAAATACAATAAATAAAAAAAATATTTTATTAGAATTAATTATAAATAAAATTTAAAATAAGTATTAACTTAATGAGTTTTACTCATATTATAAAATTATATTTTAGTGTATGATGCACGATAATTTTTGAAATTATAAGATATAGTTTAATTCTATAAAATATAATAAAGGTAAAATTTTACATGATTTATTCTATCAGAATAATCCTTTTATCAGGCACTTTATTTTTAAAAAAAAGGTATTTCCTTTATATTTGGGGTATGAACCCAAAAGCTTACTTTAGCTTATTTTTAA